CCTAAACCGACACAGGTAGGTTGGTAGAGTATACCAAAGGGCGCGAGATAACTCTCTCTAAGGAACTCGGCAAAATAGCCCTGTAACTTCGGGAAAAGGGGTACCTTTTAGGTTGCAATAACAAGGTCCAAGCGACTGTTTACCAAAAACACAGGTCTCCGCTAAGTTGTAAAACAACGTATGGGGCTGACGCCTGCCCAGTGCCGGAAGGTTAAAGAAGTTGGTTAGTTTATGACGACGCTAATAACTGAAGCCCCGGTGAACGGCGGCCGTAACTATAACGGTCCTAAGGTAGCGAAATTCCTTGTCGGGTAAGTTCCGACCCGCACGAAAGGCGTAACGATTTGGACACTGTCTCAGAGAGAGACTCGGTGAAATAGACTTGTCTGTGAAGATGCGGACTACCTGCACCTGGACAGAAAGACCCTATGAAGCTTTACTGTAACTTGAAATTGGTTTCGGGTTTTATTTGCGCAGTATAGGTGGGAGGCTGAGATGTTAATCTTACGGGATTAATTGAGCCATCAGTGAGATACCACTCTTATAAAACTAGAATTCTAACCTTGTATCGTTAGCCGGTCAGGGAACAGTTTCAGGTGGGCAGTTTGACTGGGGCGGTCGCCTCCTAAAAGGTAACGGAGGCGTACAAAGGTTTCCTCAGATCGGTCAGAAATCGATCGAAGAGTGCAAAGGCAAAAGGAAGCTTGACTGTGAGACTTACAAGTCGAACAGAGACGAAAGTCGGTCTTAGTGATCTGGCGATATTGAGTGGAAAAGTCGTCACTCAACGGATAAAAGTTACTCTAGGGATAACAGGCTGATCTCCCCCAAGAGTTCACATCGACGGGGAGGTTTGGCACCTCGATGTCGGCTCATCGCATCCTGGGGCGGTAGTACGTCCCAAGGGTTGGGCTGTTCGCCCATGAAAGCGGTACGTGAGCTGGGTTCAGAACGTCGTGAGACAGTTCGGTCCATATCCGGTGTAGGCGTTAGAGTATTGAGAGGATTCTTCTTTAGTACGAGAGGACCGAGAAGAACATGCCGCTGGTGTACCAGTTATCATACCAATGGTAAACGCTGGGTAGCCACGCATGGAAAGGATAACCGCTGAAAGCATCTAAGTGGGAAGCCCACCTCAAGATGAGTACTCTCATTGTGAAAACAAGTAAGATCACGGCAAGACTAGCCGTTTTATAGGTATCAAGTAGAAGTGTAGCAATATATTAAGCTGAGATGTACTAATAGATCGAGGACTTGAATTATTTTCTAGCTTTAAAATATTGTCTTGGTGTTTAAAGGATAGTGGAACCACATTGATCCATTTCGAACTCAATGGTGAAACGCTATAACAGTTACGATACTTAAGGAGGAGTCCTTTGGGAAAATAGCTTATGCCAGGACTTTTTAATCTCTTCTCAAGATTAAAATACAAGAACTATTTGATAGTATCAAGAAATTTGAAAAACTATTAATTGGTTTTATAATTTCTATCTAATGGAATATGCCATTATAGAAGCTAGTGGTCGACAGTTTTGGGTAGAGCCAAATAAATTTATTGAATTGAATCGTTTGCCCCTTAGAATAATAAGTTCATTATAGTTTTATGTGTGAAAATTTCTATTATTAGTATTATTATTAAAAGAATCATTGCTCCGCGCCCATTTAAAATTTCATTTTCTAAATAAAATCCCCATCTGAATTTATGTTCGGTTGAATTTTTATAATTGTAGTTATTATTCATTTTATTTTATTATGTATAAAAAAGCTTATATGTTAGTATATACTAATATATATTATATAATAGTATATAATTTAATTATTTATAAATGCCAATTTTATATAAACTTGATTAAGACTAACGATATATTATTATATTAAATCAAAAGATTAAAAAATATAATAAAAATAAATAGGTAATTACTATTTCGAATAAACCTACATTAAAAAAAC